GTTATTGTAGCTTATCGCAAAGCGTGGCACTGAAGCTGCCGAGATGGGCAGCCACGCACCCCAAAAACACAAAGATTTGGTCCTAACCTTACTGTTATTTTTTGCTAAACTTACACATGCAAGTATCAGCATACCAGTGAAAACACCCTAACAGTTCCCACCAGACAAAAGGAGTTGATATCAGGCACACCACGATAGCCCAAAACATCTAGCTCTCTGCCACACCCCCAAGGGCACCTCAGCAGTGATAAAAATTAAGCAATAAGCGCAAGCTTGACTTAGTTCTATAGCAAAGAGGGTTAGCCAACCTTGTGCCAGCCGCCGCGGTTATACAAGGAACCCAAACTAACAAAAAACCGGCGTAAAATGTGACTAAAACCACTATCTAAAAAATTAAGGAGAACCCCACACTCAACTGTTATACGTAAAAGTACACAACTACCCCTATATGAAAATAACCTTAATTCAACAGAACTATTTGAACTCACGATCGCTAAGACACAAACTGGGATTAGATACCCCACTATGCTCAGCTATAAACCCAGATATTTAACACACAAAAATATCCGCCAGAGAACTACGAGCAAAACGCTTAAAACTCTAAAGACTTGACGGTACCTTAAACCCCCCTAGAGGAGCCTGTTCTATAATCGATAATCCACGATCTACCTCACCATCCCTTGCCAGTACCGCCTATATACCGCCGTCACCAGCCTACCCTATGAAGGACATAAAAGTAAGCAAAACAACACTACAGCTAACAAGTCAGGTCAAGGTGTAGCTTACCGAGATGGAAGAAATGGGCTACATTTTCTAAACTAGAAATTATTTTACGGAAAGAACTATGAAATAAGTCTTATAAGTAGGATTTAGCAGTAAATAAGGATCAGAACGCCCTATTTAAGCCGGCCCTAAGGTACGCACACACCGCCCGTCACCCTCCTCAAACAACCACCACCCATAAATAAACCACAATAAACAAATGAGACGAGGTAAGTCGTAACAAGGTAAGTATACCGGAAGGTGTACTTGGAACACTCAAAATATAGCTTAACCCAAAAAGCATTCAGCTTACACCTGAAAGATGTTCATTAAAACAAGACTATTTTGAGCAACAACCTAGCCCAACCAACAAACAAATACAACAAAACAAAATTATCCTAATGAAATAAACCAAAACATTCTTCACCATCCTAGTATAGGAGATAGAAAAGATAATTGGAGCAATAAAGATAGTACCGCAAGGGAAAGATGAAAAACAATGAAACACCCATAAGCCCTAAAAAGCAAAGCTTAACCCTTATACCTTTTGCATCATGATTTAGCAAGCACCCCCAGGCAAAGAGACCTGAAGTCTGAAACCCCGAAACCAAGTGAGCTACTTAAAGGCAGCCTCACCAGGCAAAATCCGTCTCTGTGGCAAAAGAGTGGAAAGACCTATAAGTAGAGGTGAAAAGCCTACCGAACTTGGTGATAGCTGGTTGCTCAATAAAAGAATATAAGTTCAACCTTAAACCTCCTACAAAACATCACAAAGTATAAAAGAAAAGTTTAAGACATACTCAATTGGGGTACAGCCCAATTGAAAAAGGACACAACCTAAAATGGAGGATAAAACACCAAAACATATCGCCGTAGGCCTTAAAGCAGCCATCACCAAAGAAAGCGTCAAAGCTCCACTAACAACAAATAACAACATTAAATTTTTTTTCCCCAAACAACACTGAGCTATTCTACCCAAATAGAAGAACTAATGCTAAAATGAGTAACAAGAAGAACAAAACTTCTCTAACGCGCTAGCTTAAATCATAACAGACAAACTACTGATTATTAACAGTCATATTATAATACCAATAACACTTAAAATATCCTATAAACTAAACTGTTAACCCAACACAGGAGCGCACATAAAGAAAGATTAAAATTTGTAAAAGGAACTAGGCAAACAAACGAGCCCGACTGTTTACCAAAAACATAGCCCCCAGCAAAACACAAGTATTAGGGGTAATGCCTGCCCAGTGACACTGTTAAACGGCCGCGGTATCCTAACCGTGCAAAGGTAGCGTAATAACTTGTCTTTTAAATAAAGACTAGAATGAATGGCCAAACGAGGCTTCACCTGTCTCTTACAAATAATCAGTGAAATTGATCTTCCCGTGCAAAAGCAGGAATAATATTATAAGACGAGAAGACCCTGTGGAACTTCAAAGATAAAATCACCTATCAACAAGATTCCCCTAACAAGCATATTACCAATAGCATCTGATTTTTATTTTCGGTTGGGGCGACCTCAGAACAAAACAAAACCTCTGAAAAAGAATCATTCATTTTAACCTAGAATTACAATTCAAAGTGCTCCCAGCAAAGCGATCCAATATATTTGATCAACGAACCAAGCTACCCCAGGGATAACAGCGCAATCCCATCCTAGAGTCCCTATCAACGATGGGGTTTACGACCTCGATGTTGGATCAGGACATCCTGATGGTGCAACCGCTATCAAGGGTTCGTTTGTTCAACGATTAATAGTCCCACGTGATCTGAGTTCAGACCGGAGCAATCCAGGTCGGTTTCTATCTATAAATTTTAAGCCTTTTCCAGTACGAAAGGATCGAAAAGACAAGGCCAATATCAAAAACAAGCCTTACCCTTACATCAATGAAAACAACTTAACTGATAATAAGCTAAAAATACTACAGCCCAAAAAAGGGCTAAATTGGGATGGCAGAGCCAGGTATAAATGCAAAAGGCCTAAACCCTTTACTCAGGGGTTCAACTCCCCTTCTCAATTATGAAAACACTACCCAACCTCATAACCCCCTTAACATATATAATTCCAATCTTAATTGCCGTGGCCTTCTTCACCCTAACTGAACGAAAAATACTAGGCTACATACAACTTCGAAAAGGCCCAAACATTGTAGGACCATACGGACTATTACAACCAATGGCAGACGGAATAAAACTATTCATCAAAGAACCAATCTATCCCTTAAATTCATCAACCATACTATTTACTGTATCCCCAATTCTAGCCCTACTACTAGCCCTGTCAATCTGACTCCCCTTTCCAATTCCATTTCCACTAGCTGACCTAAATCTAGGCATCCTATTCTTAATATCTATCTCCAGCCTCATAGTCTACTCAATCCTGTGATCAGGCTGAGCTTCAAACTCAAAATACGCCCTAATAGGAGCCCTACGAGCAGTAGCCCAAACCATCTCATACGAAGTAACCCTAGGAACCATTTTACTCTCCTTAACCATCTTCTCAGGAGGCTTTAACATACAAACATTCATAATAACACAAGAACCAATATACCTAATATTCTCCTCCTGACCACTTATAATAATATGATATATCTCCACATTAGCTGAAACAAATCGAGCACCATTTGATTTAACCGAAGGCGAATCCGAACTTGTATCAGGCTTCAACGTCGAATATGCTGCCGGATCCTTCACCCTATTCTTCCTATCAGAATACTCAAATATCCTAATAATAAACACTTTAACCACCATCCTATTCCTAAACCCTGCCTATATCAACAACATCCCAGAACTATTCTCCCTGTCACTAATATCAAAAGTAACACTACTATCAGCAGGATTCCTATGAATCCGAGCCTCCTACCCACGATTCCGATACGACCAATTAATACATCTCCTATGAAAAAACTTCCTCCCAATCACCCTAGCCTTATGCATCTGACATATTTCAATACCAATTGCCCTATCAGGGCTGCCACCAATACCATAGGACACGTGCCTGAACCAAAGGACCACCTTGATAGGGTGGAAAATAGAGGTTAAAATCCCCTCGTCTCCTTAGAAAAATAGGAATTGAACCTACACCAGAGAGATCAAAACTCCCCATACTCCATTATACTACATTCTAGTAAAGTCAGCTAACTAAGCTCTTGGGCCCATACCCCGAAAATGTTGGTTAAAATCCTTCCTATACTAATGAACCCATATACAACCACAATCATTATCACAAGCCTAATTATAGGCCCACTACTAACAATTTCCAGTAGTCACTGAATTCTAGCATGAACAGGCCTAGAAATCAGTACCCTAGCCATCATCCCATTAATCGCCAAACAACATCACCCACGAGCAATCGAAGCTGCCACCAAATACTTTTTAACACAAGCAATCGCCTCAACACTAATCCTATTCTCCAGCATTACTAACGCATGAACATCAGGCCAATGAAACACCACACAAATATTAAACAACATCCCATCTACAATTCTTACCATAGCCCTAGCCATCAAACTAGGATTAGCTCCATTCCACTTTTGACTACCAGAAGTACTTCAAGGAGTTACTATAATAACAGCTCTAACCCTGACCACATGACAAAAACTAGCACCACTATCCCTACTAGTAATAATGGCCCAATCCATAAACACACCACTAATATTAACTCTAGGACTAGTGTCTGCCACTATCGGAGGATGAAACGGACTTAACCAAACCCAATTACGAAAAATTATAGCATTTTCCTCTATCGCCCATCTAGGATGAATAGCCACAATCCTCACTCTATCCCCAAAACTCATACTACTTACATTCTACACATATATCATCATAACCTCCACAATATTCTTAATAATTAAACTTCTAGAAACAAACAAAATCTCTATAATAATAACATCATGAACAAAACTCCCAACACTAAACACCACAATAATACTAACCCTCATATCACTAGCAGGACTACCACCACTAACAGGATTCATGCCTAAATGACTAATCATTCAAGAACTAACTAAACAACACATACTAATCATTGCCACTATAATAGCCCTTCTATCCCTACTAAACCTATTCTTCTATTTACGAATCTCATACTATGCAACTATCACATTATCCCCAAACTCAACCAACTACTTGCAACAATGACGGCACAAAACTAACCAAAAATACTATCTCGCCCCAATAACTACCCTATCCATCACTCTACTCCCAATGACACCAACCTTACTAACCATTATCTAGAAACTTAGGATTAAACCCACAAAACCGGAGGCCTTCAAAGCCTCAAACAAGAGACACAAACCTCTTAGTTTCTGATAAGACCTATAAGATTTTACCTTATATCTCATGAATGCAACTCAAACACTTTAATTAAGCTAAGGCCTCACTAGACAAATGGGCCTCGATCCCATAACAATTTAGTTAACAGCTAAACACCCAATCCAGCGGGCTTTTGCCTATCTTTCCCGCTCTATAAAAAGCGGGAAAACCCCGACACCAACAAAAGTATATCTCCGAATTTGCAATTCGGCGTGAACTTCACCACGGAGTTTGATAAGAAGAGGAGTTAAACCTCTATAAAAAGGTCTACAGCCTAACGCTTGGACATTCAGCCATCTTACCTGTGTTTTTAACCCGCTGATTCTTTTCTACCAACCATAAAGATATTGGTACCTTATACCTGATTTTTGGGGCCTGAGCAGGAATAGTAGGCACAGCACTAAGCCTATTAATCCGCGCAGAACTAAGCCAACCCGGAACTCTCCTAGGAGATGACCAAATTTATAATGTTATTGTTACAGCCCACGCCTTTATCATAATTTTCTTTATAGTTATACCAATCATAATTGGTGGCTTTGGAAACTGACTTGTACCATTAATAATCGGAGCACCAGACATAGCATTTCCACGTATAAACAATATAAGCTTCTGACTTCTACCACCATCCCTACTGCTACTGCTAGCCTCATCAGGAATTGAAGCAGGCGCAGGCACAGGCTGAACCGTATACCCCCCACTAGCTGGAAACTTAGCCCATGCTGGTGCCTCTGTAGACCTAACTATTTTCTCCTTACACTTAGCAGGTGTGTCATCAATTCTAGGAGCCATTAATTTTATTACTACAGCAGTTAATATAAAAGCCCCAGCCATATCACAATACCAAACACCCCTATTCGTATGATCAGTGCTTATTACAGCCGTCCTACTACTACTCTCACTACCAGTACTTGCCGCTGGTATTACCATACTACTAACAGATCGAAACCTAAATACAACTTTCTTTGATCCCTCTGGAGGAGGAGACCCAATCTTATACCAACACTTATTCTGATTCTTTGGCCATCCTGAGGTATATATCTTAATCTTACCTGGATTTGGCATAATCTCACATGTTGTTACCTATTATGCTGGCAAAAAAGAACCATTCGGATATATAGGTATAGTTTGAGCAATAATATCTATTGGATTCCTTGGCTTTATTGTATGAGCCCACCATATATTTACCGTAGGTATAGACGTAGACACTCGAGCTTACTTCACATCTGCAACAATAATTATCGCTATTCCAACAGGAGTAAAAGTATTTAGCTGACTAGCTACCCTGCACGGAGGAATGATCAAATGAGATGCCGCTATACTATGAGCACTTGGCTTTATCTTCTTATTTACTATCGGGGGTCTCACAGGCATCGTACTAGCTAACTCATCCTTAGACATTGTACTTCACGATACCTATTATGTAGTGGCACACTTCCACTATGTCCTCTCTATGGGGGCCGTATTCGCCATTATAGCAGGATTCACCCATTGATTCCCACTTTTTACTGGATATTCATTACACCAAACCTGAGCAAAAGTCCATTTCGGAGTAATATTTGCGGGGGTCAATATAACCTTTTTTCCCCAACACTTCCTAGGTCTAGCCGGAATACCACGACGTTACTCCGACTATCCAGATGCATATACCCTATGAAATTCTATTTCATCAATTGGATCTTTAATCTCCATAGTGGCCGTAATCATAATAATATTTATTATCTGAGAAGCATTCTCTTCAAAACGAAAAGTAACAACAGTCGAACTCACACCTACTAATGTAGAATGACTACACGGCTGTCCACCCCCATACCATACCTACGAAGAACCTGCTCACGTACAAACTCAAGAAAGGAGGGAATCGAACCCCCTTAAATTAGTTTCAAGCCAACCACATGACCTTTATGTTTCCTTCTTAAGACGTTAGTAAAATACATTACCTAACCTTGTCAAGGTTAAATTATAGGTTAAAACCCTTTACGACTTAATGGCACATCCATTTCAACTGGGATTTCAAGATGCAATATCACCTATTATAGAAGAATTACTCCACTTTCATGACCACACCCTAATAATCGTATTTCTAATCAGCACTCTTGTACTTTACATCATCACTTTAATAATAACAACCAAACTAACATATACTAATACCATAAATGCCCAAGAAGTAGAAATAATTTGAACCATCCTACCAGCCATTGTCCTAATCACCATCGCACTACCATCTCTACGAGTTCTTTACCTAATAGATGAAATCAACAACCCACATTTAACCATCAAAGCCGTAGGACATCAATGGTACTGAACATATGAGTATACTGACTACGAAAACCTTGAATTTGACTCTTACATAATCCCAACCCAAAATCTCCCAAACGGATACCTCCGACTACTAGAAGTAGACCATCGAATGATAATACCAATAGAATCTCCAATTCGAATATTAATTTCAGCTGAAGATGTCTTACACTCATGAGCAGTCCCGTCATTGGGCATAAAAGCAGATGCAATCCCAGGACGACTAAACCAATCAACCTTTATCATTACATATCCAGGGATATTCTATGGACAATGTTCAGAAATCTGTGGAGCCAACCATAGTTTTATACCAATTGTAGTAGAATCTGTGCCACTGAAACACTTCGAAAACTGATCTTCACTAATACTATTATAACCCTACGCTAAGAAGCTAATAGAATAGCACTAGCCTTTTAAGCTAGAAAAAGAGATTTCCCACCCTCCTTAGTGACATGCCACAACTAAACCCAGATCCATGATTCTTAGTTCTCTCATCTACATGATTAACATATACCATTATCCTCCAACCAAAAATCTCATCTTATCTCCCAACAAATACCCCCACCAAAAACAATAAAAACAATAAAATCACCAACACAAAACCATGAACCTGACCATGAACCTAATACTATTTGATCAATTCATAAGCCCACAAATCTTAGGAGTCCCATTATTCGCTTTAGCCCTACTTACACCATCAATTATACTCCCAACACAAAACAGCCGCTGACTAACTAACCGCTTTTCAACCCTACAATTATGAGCAATTAATTTATTCACAAAACATCTGATACTACCAGTTAATAAAACAGGACATAAATGATCCATTATCCTAACTTCACTAATAACCTTACTCCTCATAATTAACCTACTAGGACTGCTACCATACACATTCACCCCCACTACCCAACTCTCTTTAAACATAGGATTAGCCCTCCCAATATGAATAGCCACAGTTCTCACAAGCTTTCGAAACCAATTGACAACATCACTAGGACATTTACTACCAGAAGGAACCCCAAGTCCACTTACCCCAATCCTCATTTTAATCGAGACAATTAGCCTCTTTATTCGACCCTTAGCCTTAGGTGTTCGACTTACAGCTAATTTAACAGCCGGCCACTTATTAATCCAACTCCTCTCTACCTCAGTATTAACTCTACTAAAAACAACAATAACCCTATCTGTCCTAACTACAATCATCCTTCTCCTACTAACAATTCTAGAACTGGCAGTAGCTATAATCCAAGCCTACGTATTTGTTTTATTACTAAGCCTTTATTTACAAGAAAACATCTAATGGCCCACCAAACACATGCTTACCACATAGTAGATCCAAGCCCATGACCACTGACAGGTGCAGCAGCAGCATTACTAATAACCTCAGGATTAGCAATATGATTCCACTATAATTCAATACTACTAATAACCCTGGGTCTATCAATTATACTACTCACAATACTTCAATGATGACGAGACATTGTACGAGAGGGAACCTTCCAAGGACACCACACCCCTCCAGTACAAAAAGGCCTACGATACGGTATAATCCTATTTATCACATCAGAAGTGTTCTTCTTCATTGGATTCTTTTGAGCTTTCTACCACTCAAGCCTAGCTCCAACGCCAGAATTAGGAGGATGTTGACCCCCAACAGGGGTCACCCCACTAAACCCATTTGAAGTACCACTACTAAACACAGCAGTCCTATTAGCCTCAGGCGTAACAATCACCTGAGCTCACCATAGCTTAATAGAAGCTAACCGAAACCAAACTATCCAAGCCCTTAGTCTTACTGTTTTACTCGGACTATATTTCACAATATTACAAGCTATAGAATACTACGAAGCTCCATTTACAATCGCCGATGGTGTATATGGCTCTACATTCTTTGTTGCAACAGGCTTTCATGGACTACATGTTATCATTGGATCAACATTCCTAACCGTATGCTTACTACGACAAATTAAACACCACTTCACCTCTACCCACCACTTTGGATTCGAAGCAGCTGCTTGATATTGACATTTCGTAGATGTTGTATGACTATTCCTATATGTATCAATCTACTGATGAGGCTCATACTCTTCTAGTATAACAGTACAAGTGACTTCCAATCACTAAGTTTTAGTTTAACCCTAAAGAAAAGTAATGAACGTAATAGTCTCAATTATAATTATCTCCCTAACCCTATCCACAATCTTAACAACACTAAACTATTGAATCACACTAATTAAACCGGACAATGAAAAACTCACCCCATATGAATGCGGATTTGACCCAATAAAATCTGCTCGCCTACCATTCTCAATCCGATTCTTCCTCAGTAGCAATCTTATTTCTCCTATTTGATCTAGAAATCGCACTATTACTTCCACTACCATGAGCCATTCAACTCCCACACCCAACCCACTCTCTTACCTGAGCTTCCATCATACTCGCCATATTAGGACTAGGCCTTATATACGAATGAACCCAAGGAGGCCTAGAATGAGCAGAATAAATAGCTAGTCCAACAGAAGACTACTAACTTCGACTTAGTAAATCGTGATTTAACTTCACGGCTATTAAATGACACTCACACACTTCAACTGCTATTCCGCCTTTATTATCAACATCATGGGCCTTTCACTACATCGAACCCACCTAATCTTAACCTTACTATGCCTTGAAGGAATAATACTATCTCTATTTATCTCCCTATCAGTGTGACCTATCCAACTTCAAATCTCCTCATTTATACTTACCCCCATATTAATACTATCATTCTCAGCCTGCGAGGCTGGCATAGGCCTATCACTACTAGTAGCATCCTCACGAACCCACGGATCAAACTACCTACAAAACCTAAACCTATTACAATGTTAAAAATCATTATCCCAACAGTCTTACTACTGCCAACAATCACATTTTGTAACCCAAAACAACTATGATCAACTACACTAACCCATAGCCTCGGAATCTCTCTTTTAAGCCTACAATTATCTAAACCATCTATAGAACTAATAATCTTCTCCAACCACTACCTAGGAGTAGATCGAATCTCCGCCCCACTCCTTACCTTATCATGCTGACTTACTCCATTAATAATCCTAGCCAGCCAAAACCACTTAACCACAGAACCAATCTCACGAAAACGAACCTTTACAGCCACTATCATTTTTTTACAAATCTCACTAATTCTAGCCTTCTCAGCCACAGAACTAATTATATTCTTCATCACATTTGAAACTACACTAATCCCAACACTAATTATTATCACACGCTGAGGTAACCAAATAGAACGATTAAATGCCGGAACCTACTTCCTATTCTACACTCTTGTCGGCTCTTTACCCTTATTAGTAGCCCTATCATATATACAAACCCAAAACGGCACTCTATCTATCTACACAATACAACTTAATCAACCTACCATAACAACCTCATGAGCTCACTCAACATGATGATTCGCACTATTAATTGCCTTCATAATTAAAATACCCTTATATGGCCTACATTTATGATTACCAAAAGCACACGTAGAGGCCCCAATTGCAGGATCAATAATCCTAGCAGCAGTATTATTAAAACTAGGGGGATACGGCATTATCCGAATTATAATAACGCTAAACCCACTATCAAAAACATTATCATACCCATTCATAACAATAGCCCTATGAGGAGTAATTATAACTAGCTCAATTTGCCTACGTCAAACGGACCTCAAATCACTAATTGCTTATTCATCTGTAAGCCATATGGGCCTAGTTATTGCTGCAGCACTAACACAAACTCAATGATCGTATACTGGTGCCGTTACACTCATAATTGCCCACGGCCTAACATCGTCTATACTTTTCTGCCTAGCCAATACCAATTATGAACGAACCCACAACCGAATACTATTCCTCACCCGAAACATACAATCACTATTACCATTAATAGGACTATGATGACTTCTGGCCAGCCTAACTAACATAGCCCTACCACCAACTATCAACCTAATAGGAGAACTAACAATTATTACCTCATTATTTAACTGATCGAACACTACCATCCTAATAACAGGACTAGGAACACTAATCACCGCCACTTACACCTTATTTATACTAATCACGACACAATGAGGAGAAACCCCATCATACATGAAAACAATCCCCCCAACCCATACACGAGAACATCTCCTCATAACACTACACATCCTACCAATAATTCTATTAATAATGAAACCAGAATTAACCTGAGGAACCTTCTATTGTTAATATAGTTTAAAAAAACATTAGACCGTGGCTCTAAAGACAGGAGTTAAAACCTCCTTATAAACCGAGAGAGATATATACAAGAACTGCTAATTCTTATATCTGAGAATAGCCCCTCAGCTCGCTCACTTTTAAAGGATAGAAGTAATCCACTGGTTTTAGGAACCAACCACCCTTGGTGCAACTCCAAGTAAAAGTAATATAATGACTCTATTAACAAACTCCATACTCCTCCTAACACTATTCACACTAACACTACCCCTAATAACACCCATGCACCCAATCATAAAAACAAAAACAGCTGTAAAAACAGCATTCTTCACCGCTCTAGTCCCACTAATTATATTCATCTCATTAGACATCGAATCAATTACCACCAACCTTAACTGATCCTATACATCTACATTCAATATCACCATAAACTTCAAATTTGACAAATACTCAATAATATTCTTACCAATTGCCTTATACGTTACATGATCCATTTTAAAATTTACCCATTGATACATATCTACAGACCCCCATATCACAAAATTCTTCAAATACCTATTAATTTTCCTAATCGCCATACTAATTCTAGTAACAGCCAATAACATATTCCAATTCTTCATTGGATGAGAAGGGGTAGGAATCATATCCTTCCTACTAATTGGATGATGACGAGGACGAGCAGAAGCAAGCTCATCAGCCTTACAAGCCATCATTTATAACCGCATAGGTGACATCGGACTAATCCTCAGCATATCATGATTAGCAATAAACACAAACACCTGAGAACTACAACAAATATTTACTATCACCAACACAAATCCTGCCCCACTCCTCCCTCTCCTTGGTATTATCCTAGCTGCAACAGGAAAATCAGCCCAATTCGGCCTTCACCCATGGCTGCCAGCCGCCATGGAAGGCCCAACCCCAGTCTCAGCACTACTACACTCTAGCACTATAGTTGTAGCTGGCATCTTCCTACTTATTCGAGTACACCCCATCCTAACCACAAACAACTCAGCCCTATCAATCTGCCTCTATCTAGGGGCCATCACTACCCTATTTACAGCATTCTGCGCCCTTACCCAAAATGACATCAAAAAAATTATTGCCTTCTCCACATCAAGCCAACTAGGCCTCATAATAGTAACTATTGGTTTAAATCAACCACAACTAGCCTTTCTACACATCTCAATACATGCATTTTTCAAAGCCATACTATTCCTATGCTCCGGTTCCATTATCCACAATCTCAATGACGAACAAGACATTCGAAAAATAGGAGGACTACACAAATCTCTACCAATTACCTCTTCATGCTTAACCATCGGCAGCATAGCACTCACAGGTATACCATTCATAACCGGATTCTACTCTAAAGACATCATCATTGAAACCATAAATACATCACATATAAACGCCTGAGCCCTACTCCTAACACTAATCGCAACCTCATTCACCACCATCTATAGCCTACGAATCATAACATTTGTGCAAACAGGATTACCCCGATACTGCCCCACAACACTACTAAACGAAAACAATCCAACAATCACCAATCCAATTACCCACTTAGCTGCAGGCAGCATCATCGCCGGACTAATAATCTCACTAAACATCACACCACTAAAAACTCCTCCAACAACAATACCAACCTACCTAAAAACCATAGCACTAATAATAACGATCCTAGGACTACTACTAGCCCTAGAACTAATAATAATAACCAATAAAATACCCAAAAAGCCTTCTAATACTCACAACCTCTCTAATTCATTAGCCTACTTCAACATCCTAACCCACCGCTTACTCCCAATAACTAACTTAAAATTTAACCAAAACATTACAACTCACTTAATCGATATATCTTGATATGAAAAAGTAGGCCCAAAAGGCCTAGCCAAATCACAAATCACCCCAATCACACTCATCTCCTCATCACAAAAAGGCTTCATCAAAATCTACATAACCTCATTTATCCTATCAATTATATTACTACTAATTACTATACCCTAATTGCACGAAGCACTACACGAGACAACCCATAAACCAACTCTAATACAACAAACAACGTTAACAACAACCCTCAACCCGCAATCAAAAGCACACCACCACCAAAACCATAAAATCATGAGACCCCACTAAAATCCAAACGAACTACAAACAATCCACCATCATCAGCACTACTACTACCAAAACCCTCCATATCTCACCAAGAACAATCCATCAACGCAAACAATAAAACAAAAACTAAATAACACAATCCATAAATAATCATAACCAAACCATCTCATCCCCCAGGAAAAGGCTCCGCTGCTAACGCACATGAATATGCAAAAATAACTAACATCCCACCTAAATAAATCAAAAACAAAACCAAAGAAACAAAGGACCCGCCCATTACAACCAACATCCCACACCCAAAAGCTGCACCTAAAACCATACTAAATACCCCATAATAAGGAGAAAGACTACAAGAAACACCAACTATCCCAAAAACAAAACAAAACCCAAACAAAATCATAAAATACATCATAATTCTTGCCTGGATTTTAACCAAGACTTATGGCCTGAAAAACCATCGTTGTATTCAACTACAAAAACATTAATGACCACAAACCTACGAAAAACTCACCCAATTATAAAAATTATCAACAACTCATTCATCGACCTACCAAGCCCCCCAAACATCTCTGCTTGATGGAACTTTGGATCACTACTGGGCATCTGCCTAATCCTACAAATTATTACCGGAATTTTCCTAGCAATACACTACTCACCAAACACCCTACTAGCATTCTCATCAGTAACCCATATTACCCGAGATGTACAATACGGATGACTTATCCGAAACATACATGCCAACGGGGCCTCCATCTTCTTTATATGCATCTATCTTCACATCGGCCGAGGACTCTATTACGGCTCATATCTATATAAAGAAACTTGAAACACAGGAATTATCTTGCTACTACTAGCTATAGCCACCGCATTTATAGGTTACGTCCTACCATGAGGCCAAATATCATTCTGAGGCGCTACTGTCATTACTAACCTACTCTCAGCCACCCCTTACATCGGCAACACCCTAGTACAGTGAATCTGAGGGGGCTTTTCAGTAGACAACGCCACCCTAACTCGATTCTTTACCTTTCACTTCCTACTACCCTTCACTATCATTGGACTAGTAATCGTACACCTACTCTTCCTACATGAAACCGGATCAAACAACCCAACAGGACTAAACTCAAGCACTGACAAAATTCCATTCCACCCATACTTCTCCTACAAAGACTTACTAGGACTAATCCTAATACTAACTACTTTACTAACTTTAACACTATTCTCTCCAAACCTCCTAGGAGACCCAGACAACTTTATACCAGCAAACCCCCTATCAACTCCTCCCCACATCAAACCAGAATGATATTTTCTATTCGCCTACGCAATCCTACGATCCGTCCCTAACAAACTAGGAGGCGTACTTGCCCTTCTATTCTCCATTATAGTACTATTCTTAATACCAATCCTACATACATCAAAACAACGTTCAACTATATTTCGCCCTTTAAACCAAACCCTTTTCTGATGCTTAACAGCCAGCCTACTAATACTTACATGAATTGGGGGTCAACCAGTCGAAGATCCATTCATCACTATTGGCCAAGCAGCCTCCATCTTATACTTTACAATCCTCCTAATTTTCACACCCATAGCAGGAACAATTGAAAACAAAATATTGTACCAAAAATATTCTAGTAGCTTAACATAAAGCATTGGTCTTGTAAACCAAAGATTGAAAACTACAACTTTCCTAGAATAATCAAAAGAGAAGAAATCAAACCTTCATCCCCAACCCCCAAAGCCGGGATTTTCATTAAACTATCTTTTGATAAATACACTTTATATCTCTGCCGCGCCCAACAGAGGATTTTCCATATGTCCTACCTTATGTATTATTGTACATACATTTTTTTGCCACTAGCATATCACTAGTAATATTACTGTTATAATTTTACTAAAAACATATTAAATAAGCGAGTAATATAAATTCTTGAAGTATAAACATTACTCAGGTAATATTTAATTAATGGTTTAAGGACATAAACTTAAATTCTGTTTAACACCATGAATATAGTTACAGTATTGGGTTATTTCTTAATTTACCTAATCACGAGAAATAAGCAACCCTTGTAAGTAAGATACTAAATTACCAGTTTCAGGCCCATTATAATGATGGCGTACATAACTGATCTATTCTGGCCTCTGGTTGTTTTTTCAGGCACATAGCATTAATAAAGTTCATTCGTTTCTCTTTAAAAGGCCTCTGGTTAATGTGTTCTATACATTGAATTTATAACCTGGCATATACTGTTCTTAGATGCATATAGTAGTTCTCTTTTTCTCTTTCTGTCTTCAGGCCCACATAACTGATACCTGCCAACTAACTGAAACTGGACTTACGTTCAAATTGATTGGTCATGCAAAGATATGATATGGTATTATTCAATTAATGCTTGTAGGACATATATTTTACAACAAATAAACAAATAACAAACAAATAACAAACAAATAACAAACAAATAACAAACAAATAACAAACAAATAACAAACAAATAACAAACAAATAACAAACAAATAACAAACAAATAACAAACAAATAACAAACAAATAACAAATAACAAATAACAAATAACAAATAACAAATAACAAATAACAAATAACAAATAACAAATAACAAATAACAAATAACAAATAACAAATAAATAACCTTAAACCCCCCCCCCCCATTAAAACTAACACTGACCTGAGTAGCTGTTTACTTCTCGTCAAACCCCAAAATCCGAGAACAACTAAACCGACACAAATGCTAGCATGACGATACGTGTGAAAAAAAAGTGTATCCAAACATACTAAATAATCTTTTATTAGTACAATATTAACCTCTTCCCTATCCAACCTACAACCAATTTATCTCTTTCATCAGGAGAATGCATCATTTACATTATTATTAATTATATATATATATACATATATAACAACATATATTATCAAATTACTTTTCCACACCACCCACCTTACTGTATTTTTATGCTGTGCCACTTATTACGGTATTTATCCTATAGGAAAATGCATCATTTACACTACTAACAAACTTTTGGTATTACACCTCATTACAATACTACTTTATCTCCTCTATCTCACACTACTTCTTACAATAATTGTCATCTTATTACTAACACTATATCACCATGACATTCTATCCCACGCCACTTATAACACTCTTATATTATATTATTATTTTAATATAATCATATCACCATAACTATTTATATACATTAT